CTATTCATTGATAAGAAAAAGAAAAAACGTGAACGGTGATTGGATTGATGAGAAAATAGAATTCTGGGTCGCGAACAGTGATTCGATTGATGATGAAGAAAGAGAATTCTTGGTTCAGTTCTCCACCTTAACGACAGAAAAAAGGATTGATCAAATTCTATTGAGTCTGACTCATAGTGATCATTTATCAAAGAATGACTCTGGTTATCAAATGATTGAACAACCGGGATCAATTTCCTTACGATACTTAGTTGACATTCATCAAAAGGATCTAATGAATTATGAGTTCAATAGATCCTGTTTAGCAGAAAGACGGATATTCCTTGCTCATTATCAGACAATCACTTATTCACAAGCCTCGTGTGGGGCTAATAGTTTTCATTCCCCATCTCCTCATGGAAAACCCTTTTCGCTCCGCTTAGCCCTATCCCCTTCTAGAGGTATTTTAGTGATAGGTTCTATAGGAACTGGACGATCCTGTTTGGTCAAATACCTAGCGACAAACTCCTATGTTCCTTTCATTACGGTATTTCCGAACAAGTTCCTGGATGACAAGCCTAAAGGTTATCTTATTGATGATATCGATATTGATGATAGTGACGATATTGATGATAGTGATGATGACCTTGATATTGATACGGAGCTGCTAACTATGACGAATGCGCTAACTATGTATATGACGCCGAAAATAGACCTATTTGATATCACCCTTCAATTCGAATTAGCAAAAGCAATGTCTCCTTGCATAATATGGATTCCAAACATTCATGATCTGCATGTGAATGAGTCGAATTACTTATCCCTCGGTCTATTAGAGAACTATCTCTCCAGGGATTGTGAAAGATGTTACACTGGAAAGATTCTTGTTATTGCTTCGACTCATATTCCCCAAAAAGTGGATCCCGCTCTAATAGCTCCGAATAAATTAAATACATGCATTAAGATACGAAGGCTTCTTCTTCCACAACAACGAAAGCACTTTTTCATTCTTTCATATACTAGGGGATTTCACTTGGAAAAGAAGATGTTCCATACTAAAGGATTCGGGTCCATAACCATGGGTTCCAATGCGCGAGATCTTGTAGCACTTATCAATGAGGCCCTATCAATTAGTATTACACAGAAGAAATCCATTATAGAAACTAATACAATTAGATCAGCTCTTCATAGAAAAACTTGGGATTTTCGATCCCAGATAAGATCGGTTCAGGATCATGGGATCCTTTTCTATCAGATAGGAAGGGCTGTTACACAAAATGTACTTCTAAGTAATTGCCCCATAGATCCTATATCTATCTATATGAAGAAGAAATCATGTGAGGGAGGGGATTCTTATTTGTACAAATGGTACTTCGAACTTGGAACGAGCATGAAGAAATTCACGATACTTCTTTATCTTTTGAGTTGTTCTGCCGGATCGGTCGCTCAAGATCTTTGGTCTTCATCCAGACACGATGAAAAAAATTGGATCACTTCTTATGGATTCGTTGAGAATGATTCTGATCTAGTTCATGGCCTATTACTATTATTACTATTAGAAGTAGAAGGCACTCTGGCTCTGGCGGGATCCTCACGGACAGAAAAATATTGCAGTCAGTTTGATAATAATCGAATGACATTACTTCTTCGGTCCGAACCAAGGAATCAGTTAGATATGATGCAAAATGGATCTTGTTCTATCGTTGATCAGAGATTTCTATATGAAAAATACGAATCGGAGTTTGAAGAAGGGGAAGGGGCCCTCGATCCGCAACAGATAGAGGAGGATTTATTCAATCACATAGTTTGGGCTCCTAGAATATGGCGCCCTAATCTATTTGATTGTATCGAAAGGCCCACTGAATTGGGATTTCCCTATTGGACTGGGTCATTTCGGGGCAAATGGATCATTTATCATAAAGAGGATGAGCTTCAAGAGAATGATTCGGAGTTCTTGCAGAGTGGAACCATGCAGTACCAGACACGAGATAGATCTTCCAAAGAACAAGGCTTTTTTCGAACAAGCCAATTCATTTGGGACCCTGCGGATCCATTCTTTTCCCTATTCAAAGATCAGCCCTCTGTCTCTGTGTTTTCACGTCGAGAATTCTTTGCAGATGAAGAGATGTCAAAGGGGCTTATTGCTTCCCAAACAAATCCTCCTACATCTATATATAAACGCTGGTTCATCAAGAATACGCAAGAAAAGCACTTCGAATTGTTGATTCATCGCCAGAGATGGTTTAGAACCAATAGTTCATTATCTAATGGACCTTTCCGTTCTAATACTCTATCCGAGAGTTATCAGTATTTATCAAATCTGTTCCTATCTAACGGAACGCTATTTGATCAAATGACAAAGACATTGTTGAGAAAGAGATGGCTTTTCCCGGGTGAAATGAAACATTTGATTCATGTAACAGGAGAAAGATTCCCCATTCCTTAGCCGTAAAGATATGTGCCCATGAAAAGGGGATTAAGTGGAACAGAATTGGCCGGATGGTAGAGTCGTGGAAACACT